TCAAGTCACACACTCCCATAATCCATTTTATCTTCGGAGAATTCACTTCAACTCGGAATTTCAAATAAATAAATAATACATTAATTTATTTTGAATGTATTTTTATGGAGTTGAAGAAAAATATCTAAATACATGTCTTATTCTTTTCAATAATCCATATTTGTAGCAATGAAATACTATTTTTCCTACCCCAAATGATAAATGATTGATTACAAATAGCTAGGATATATATTTTTTTATAAAGGACCAGAAATACCTTGCTTACGTATCATTAGAAAGTGCATTAACATAAATACGGCAGTAAGAAGAGGTAATACAAAAGTGTGTAAACTATAAAAACGAGTCAAAGTGGATTGTCCCACACTAGCACTTCCGCGTAATAACTCTACCAAGGGCGATCCTATTACAGGAATAGCTTCTGGAACACCTGTTACAATTTTGACTGCCCAATAACCAATTTGGTCCCGAGGTAAGGAATAACCAGTTACACCAAAAGATGCGGTCAATACCCCCAAAACCACACCTGTAACCCAAGTCAATTCGCGAGGTTTTTTAAAGCCACCAGTGAGATACACACGAAATACGTGGAGGATCATCATTAGTACCATCATACTTGCCGACCATCGATGAACTGATCGGATTAACCAACCAAAGTTGGCTTCAGTCATTATATATTGAACAGAAGCAAAAGCCTCCGTAACAGTCGGACGATAATAAAAAGTCATAGCAAACCCTGTAGCTACTTGTACCAAAAAACAAGTAAGTGTAATTCCTCCTAGACAATAAAATATGTTGACATGAGGAGGAACATATTTACTAGTTATATCATCTGCAATTGCCTGAATCTCAAGACGTTCTTCGAACCAATCATAGATTTTATTGAGATAGGTAAACCAAGGGAACTCCCCCTCCGAGAACCGTATATGAGAATTTCATCTCGTACGGCTCAAACAAACAGAAAGACACAAATACTAGTTCTATCGGATATGTGTATATAGTAAAATAGTAAAGTTCGAAATTTCGTAATTCTATGATTCAATCTTTTCTGAAGATACGAACGAATAAAAATTCGAAAATTCTTTCTTGTGGTTATAATGCCAAAATATCAAGTCGGCTCATTCGTCTATATGTTGATCAGGCTTCTTGAATTTTCTATTTACCTATTTTCTTTATTGTTTTGTTATTTTTATAATATGATAATATGAATTTATTACTGTTTTCTTTATTATTGATAGGAATTCTCTTGTTAAGACCCTATGAATCGATTAAAACCTCAGATTCCTACTAGAACCACGATGATTCAATAAACCTTCTTAAACTACGTCCAAAAATTCCTTGAGTAAGAAAATTGGATCATCACTTATTCAATGAATCGATATTATAACTAAAAATCCAAAAAAAGCCTTGTACTTTGATCAAAATAAGTATAAAAGGGAGTTTGAAAGAATAAAAATCTTTCAATTTAGAACCTCTAAATCTTTGAAAATTTTTTGGATTCCGGCCACGAGGTCCAAATATTAAGTATGAATCATAGTTCTAATACTTTAGAATCTATTTTCATATATTTCGTGCTTCAGATACTAGAATAGAATGAATATCCGACGAAGTAAAACCATCTCGATCAAGATGACAGACCCATTCTCTGTAGTATCCATAGGATCCATTATAACAAGTCACACACTCATATTCCGGAAATACAGAAACAAAGAAATTCCGCGGTCGAACTACCAAAATAGAATGGGATAAAAATCAAAAAACTAAATGCTTCATTTTGTTTTGTATTGAAAAACTAGTTAATAGCTTTTGTGAATCTAATTCATTGAAATTCCGTCCAGTAAAATGGAAGAATTATAAATCTCCAAAATAATAGATAGGAATATCGCAAATAGAGCCATTGCGATACCCATCAAAGGAGTAGTTCCCCACCCAGGAGCTACTTTACCATATTCTGAATTCAATGGTTTCAATAAAACCCCTACATTAGTTCTTTTTGTACGAACAGATCTAGAACTACCCTCAACGGTTTGTGTAGCCATAAATCCTATTTGATATTCATTGAGATCTGTTGACTTTGTATACCTTTCCGTTGTAAATAAATGATCTTAGCATAGATCCATCGGGGTCTTGAAATTATATAATAATGGAAACAGCAACGCTAGTTGCCATCTTTCTATCTGGTTTACTTGTAAGTTTTACTGGGTACGCCTTATATACTGCATTTGGGCAACCCTCTCAACAACTAAGAGATCCATTCGAGGAACACGGAGACTAATTGAAGTAATGAGCCTCCAAATATTGATATTGGAAGGCTCATTACTTCAAGTGAGATAATGAAAAATCATTTCACCTTTTTAGTTGGAACTTTAGGTGGTTCTCGAAAAAAGATAGCGAAAAAAATTATTCCTAGAGTTGAGACTAAGAGGAATGTATAAACCAATGCTTCCATAGATTCTATCGTGGTTTACAATTATAGCTTCCATACCTGATTATTTTGGATCATCTCCCCGATAAAGAAAGAGCAAGAGAAAAAGAAAAGGCAGCGATTCAAATCAAGATTTATCCGGTACCCTATATCAAATAACAAAACAATATTGTATCAAACTGCTTGTCTTTTTGTAGTTGGATCTCCAAGTTTTTGGAATGCTCCAAATTCAACTTGAGCATCCAAATCTGGGTCAATACCAGCAAAAACATCCCTGAACAAGGTTCTAGCACCATGCCAAATGTGTCCGAAAAAGAATAGCAGAGCAAACGAAGCATGTCCAAAAGTAAACCAACCCCTCGGACTGCTACGAAAAACACCATCCGATTTCAAAGTAGCACGATCTAATTCAAAAATTTCACCCAATTGAGCACGTCTAGCATATTTTTTCACAGTCGCAGGATCACTATAACTGACTCCATTGAGTTCCCCACCGTAGAACTCAACAGTTACACCCACTTGTTCGACACTATATTTTGATTCTGCCCTTCTAAAAGGAACATCCGCTCTAACAATTCCATCTCCGTCTACCAAAACAACTGGAAATGTTTCAAAAAAAGTAGGCATACGACGTACAAAAAGTTCACGCCCTTCTTTATCTCTAAAGATAGGGTGTCCTAACCACCCAACAGCTATTCCATCCCCGTTGTCCATTGAACCCGCTCTGAACAATCCCCCTTTTGCAGGATTATTGCCGATGTAATCATAAAAAGCCAATTTTTCAGGAATTTTAGACCAAGCTTCAGATAAACTTTGATTTTCAGCTAGTCCGGCACCGACTCTTCGATATATTTCTTGTTGGAAGTATCCTTGATCCCATTGATAACGAGTAGGACCAAATAATTCAATCGGGGTAGTTGCCGAGCCATACCACATAGTTCCAGCAACTACAAAAGCTGCAAAAAAGACAGCAGCGATACTACTGGAAAGGACTGTTTCAATATTTCCCATACGCAATCCTTTGTATAGACGTTGGGGTGGACGGACACTAAGATGGAATAGGCCCGCCAATATACCCAAGGTTCCCGCTGCAATATGATGAGAGGCTATTCCTCCCGGAACAAAAGGATCAAAACCTTCCACACCCCACGCTGGATTTACAGATTGTACCTTTCCGGTTAGTCCATAAGGATCGGATACCCATATTCCAGGACCATACAATCCTGTTACATGAAATGCGCCAAAACCAAAGCAAGCCAACCCTGAAAGAAATAAGTGAATTCCAAAGATTTTGGGCAAATCCAAAGAAGGTTTTCCTGTACGTTCATCAGTAAATATTTCTAGATCCCAATACACCCAATGCCAGATAGCTGCCAAAAAGCACAAGCCAGAAAACACAATATGTGCACCGGCCACACCTTCGTAACTCCAAATACCCGGATTCGTTATAGTCCCCCCTGTAATATTCCAACCGCCCCATGAATTTGTTATTCCTAAACGAGTCATGAAGGGTATAACGAACATACCTTGTCTCCACATCGGATCAAGAACTGGGTCAGAGGGATCAAAAACTGCTAATTCGTAGAGAGCCATCGAACCGGCCCAACCAGCAACCAGAGCTGTATGCATTATATGGACAGAAATCAAACGACCGGGATCATTCAATACGACAGTATGAACACGATACCAAGGCAAACCCATGGAAAAATACCCCTTTATCAATGAAAAATAGACACTATGTAACTTTATTGCACTGGAAAAAACTATACTATGGACCTTCCTTTTTGAATGGATTCTCTCAGAGAAAGGATTAATATTTGTTATATTCTTTGAGTAAGAATGTCTTTTAGTAATAATGGAACAATTTTGTTCGTAGGAACAAAAAGAAGCAGATCTATTCTACACCCGATAAGTATCAATACGCAATGGTACGGGATTGATCGCGCTTTCGCTTTATATGAGTGACTACATCTATATTTATTCATCATTCAATTTATATTTGTTCATCATTCAAAAGACCCATTATGTAAAAAATTTCCTTTCTTTATTCTGTCTTCCTTTTTTATAAACTTATTCAATCTATGGATAAAATAGGATAGGATATTAAAGTAAAAGTAAAAGGATAAAATAGGATATTAAAGTAAAATCAAAAATATTATATTATTAAGACAATAAACTTAAAACTTATTATTACGCTTTCACATTAAAGTGAGATATAGTACTCAATTTTTCTTTCATTTAATGCCTATTGGTGTTCCAAAAGTACCTTTTCGAAGTCCTGGAGACGAAGATGCATCGTGGGTTGACATATAGTGCGACTTGTCAGATATATTGGGTCATACGGTATTTCCCCGTTCTCTTTCCCGATCGAGATATCCTCTCTTTCGCCCAAGAAAGATTGATTGAATTATCAAAAATTTGGAGCGTGAAATGCAATGAAGTGAAATTAAATTCATTTTTGAATTTAAAGAGGGTATACAGATTAATATTATCAATTAGAATAATTTATGGTTGTCTTGGTTAAAGCAATAAAATGAAGTATGCAGGCTCCGTTTAGAAAAAAACAAATTGGTAATATATCTACAATTTCTATTTATAAATTAGAAATAGAATATGATATAAATAGAAGTGATCTCAAACTGTTACTAAATCGAGTAATATAATAATGCATTGAATATTAAATATTTGGTGAGAGACATGAAATAAATTGAAAAAAAAAAGTCATAGCAAAAAGATGTGGTATTGAGGCATTTGTCCTATATGTGCAAATCAAAATCGGGCGGATCTTTACTCGGAGTAGAACATAAACCTAAAAGAATTGAAAAAGACCATTCAGGAACAAGAAAATTACATCGTGATTTGGATTCCGATGAAACAATACATCAATGAGAGGTTAGTCCGATAAGTTTAGTGAATTATTATTTTTTTTTTTTTCTATATTATATATTATACTATATTATAGAAATATATATAAATTATATATAAATAGAAACAGGCCAAAATTAATCTTTCTTTAAAAATGAAAGAAAAAGCCCCTTTGTTTTGTTACAAATTAGACAGAGCCTGCTATGAAAAAAGAAAGAAAGAAAGCTAGAATCTATACATTGATTCTTTTTTTTCGCAATTTGCGTTGAACCGTATGCGTCAAAAGATGCATGTACGGTTCATAAGGGATACAATTTTATCCCAATCAACCGACTTTATCGAGAAAGATTACTTTTTTTAGGCCAAGAAGTTGATAGCGAGATCTCGAATCAACTTATTGGTCTTATGATATATCTCAGTGTAGAGGATGATAACAAAGATCTGTATTTGTTTATAAACTCTCCGGGCGGATGGGTAATACCAGGAATGGCGATTTATGATACTATGCAATTTGTGCAACCCGATATACAGACAATATGCATGGGATTGGCCGCTTCTATGGGATCTTTTCTTCTAGCCGGAGGAGAAATTACCAAACGTCTAGCATTCCCTCACGCTTGGCGCCAATGAGTTTTTTATTTGATAGAAAAAAGAGGACTATGCCTTCGCGATATATGAAATATGAATATTTTAGTAATAATAGCATGGCACTTCGAATTCGATATCATTTTTTTTTTTTCAAAATCCTTACATTATGTATCGAAGGAGTAGTATGAGATAAGGTTTTTTTTTTTTTCAAATTTTATCTGATATATCAGGAGACCCATTTTAGCGTCACAAACCTTTTTTGTTTTCACACTGAAGAACTCTTAAAACTATTTACTTTATATTAAAACTATTTACTTTATATAAAGTATACAAAATTCATTTTTTTTTTTTTACTTATGAAAAAAAAAAAAAAAAAGAAACTTTGGGATTGCTAAATAACAGACAAAATAAATATATATAAAGCAACGGAACCATCATAGTATTTTTAAAATACTCAAAAAAAAAGAAGGGTGGTTATTGGATCATTTACTTATGTGAAAAGGTAAAAGTTAATTCCATTGTAGAGCCGTATGCAATGTACAAAAAATGCCTGTACGGTTGTTCAATTCTATCTTTTTTCTTATTATTTTATTATATTATTCATATTATTCTTTATCTCTTCGACTTTCATTATGCGAGATAGAGTAACCATTTAGTATGTTGTATCATTTATCATCAGGGTAATGATCCATCAACCTTCTAGTTCCTTTTATGAGGCACAGACGGGAGAATTTATCCTGGAAGCGGAAGAACTACTAAAGCTACGTGAAACCATCACAAGGGTTTATGCACAAAGAACGGGCAAACCCTTATGGGTTGTTACCGAAGACATGGAAAGAGATGTTTTTATGTCAGCAACAGAAGCCCAAGCTCATGGAATTGTTGATCTTGTAGCAGTTGAATAAAAAATAACAAAAAATAACAAGTATTTCACGCAAATCTGCTATTTTATTTTCTTACCCAGTGTACTATATATAAGATTCAATTAATCTATTAATATAGAAATGATTCATAATTATCCGGTTAGGATCGATCTAAACCAGCCCATTATGTATATGATTCAACATGCCAACTATTAAACAACTTATTAGAAACACAAGACAGCCAATCAAAAATGTCACGAAATCCCCCGCTCTTCGGGGATGTCCTCAGCGACGAGGAACATGTACTAGGGTGTATGTGCGACTCGTTCCGATCGTGGGCTAGGCCAAAAGTAAAGAAACCAATTGATCCAGTATCCACGATCAGTACCAGTGAATAGGATAGAATGGAAGAGCACCATTCACTACCTAAAAATTTATAAAAATAAAAAAAAAAAAATCTCTCATATTCTTCTATTGTGGTATCAAATTTATGGTTTCCTTTGGTAAAAAAAAATCCAATCATTTCCAGTTTTAATTTAAGACGATAAAGAATTCCCCATTGGTAGCAAATGGTATCCATTAAGCAGGGAAATCCTATTTAAAAAGCAGAAAGAGTATACTCTTACTTTTAACTCTTACAAGAACGGATTAACAGGGTCAGCTACTCAGCTAATTTTCATAATTAAATACCGTTACTGTATAAGTGGGTCTCCTTGTGAAAGACCTATTACTGGATAATTATGGGTAGAGCAAAAGAGTGTGAACTGTACAAGTTAACAATAACATTGATTAAATGAAGGAAGGGGCTCCGGTGTATAGAGAGGACCTCACCGTTTAAGAAGTAACCATAGAAACGATGGAACCCACTATAACCATTTATATTTACTACTTTATTTAGTGTGTTTTTTTTGATACCTAGTATCAATACAATTTCTTATTTCGAGGTGAAAAGCCTAGAAAAAAAAAAAGAAAAAATCGTGGTCAGGAAGGTTATAGTAGCAAAAGCCATTGGAATTTTTTTTTTATACATTGGAAAAATCCGTTTTGTTATTAATAGACTAGGAAAGGGGACAGAAATAACTGAAAGAAAAGAAATCAATTAGTTATTAATCAAAGTTTCATTTATTCAATGACCAGAATTAAACGAGGATATATAGCTCGAAGACGTAGAACAAAAATTCGTTTATTTGCATCAAGCTTTCGAGGGGCTCATTCAAGACTTACTCGAACTATTACTCAACAGAAAATAAGAGCTTTGGTTTCGGCTCATCAGGATAGAGGTAGGCAAAAGAGAGATTTTCGTCGTTTGTGGATCACTCGGATAAATGCAGTAATTCGAGGCAATAAAGTATACTATAATTATAGTAGGTTAATACACAATTTGTACAAGAAGCAGTTGCTTCTTAATCGTAAAATACTTGCACAAATAGCTATATTAAATAGGAATTGTTTTTATATGATTTCCAATGAGATCTTAAAATAAGATAAGAAATTGGAAAGAATACATTGGACTCTTTAAAACGGAGTTCCCTGGAGAATGAACTCCGGGAAGGTAGAGTAGAACTTAGTATGATAAAATAGGATAACATGATAAATTCGTCACAATGAACAAACACGTTCAATAAAAAACGATTTATTCTCCCAATTCTTTTTTTTTTTTTTGAGTCAATTGAAGAGCAAGCCTATTTATTTTTAGTTCTAAGACCAGTAGTTCTAGTGGTCGACCCGCTTCTTTCAAATTGTTTTTCATTATTAAGAAAAGGTAATGAAGATAAAATACGAGCTTGTTTTATAGCAATGGTAATTAATCGTTGTTGTTTTAAGGTCAATCTATTCACCCGTCTAGATAATATTTTTCCTTGTTCACTAATAAATCGACTAATTAAACTCATGTTTCTATAATCAATTCGATCCCCCGATTGTATCGGGGGCAAACGCTTACGAAAAGATCGCTTGGATTTAAGAAAGAGTCGCTTGGATTTATCCATGGTTTTTTTATTCCTTGATTTTTTTATTCCTTGTCTTGAAAAGAAAATCCTAATCAATCCTATTTTGATCGGATCAAAAATGACTTAGAATTAAGAAATAGGATTGTTTATATAAAATATATATATATATGTTATATATAACATTATTGTTATATAGAATATGTCGTTTTGCATCTTCCTTGGAAAGCGGACACGCGAACAATCAGTTCGATCTATTTCTTTATCTCCCCATGAATTGTATGTTTGTAACAAGAGGGACAGAATTTTCTCAATTCCAATCGACTAGGCGTATTATGTCGATTTTTTTGAGTAATATATCTGGAAATGCCCATTGATTCCTTTTTAACACGGTTTCGAATACAGTTGGTACATTCCAAAACAACCGTTACTCGGGCATCTTTACCCCTGGCCATGAACCTCCTTTGATTTTTTTGATTGACTCAATTCTTCATTTTCCGATCCGAAGCGAAGAAGAAAGGAAGGAAAAAAATAGAAGTTACTAACTAGAAATCAAATTATGAAAGATTTCGTTGCAATCAAATCAATACAGTAATAATAAGTAATATAATAATTTCTAACTATATTTAGAACAATATTTTATTTTTCATTTAAGTATCTTGTATGATATTGTTGCCACGGCCATCCCATTTCCCCTCTAACTTTATTATGAATTGAATTTTGGCCCGGACACGAGTTCTTAGTTTCACGGGGGGTGAATCCGCTTTTATTCTTGTCTATTTCTAACTTATTCTAATGAAAAAAAAAAAAGAAGAGAGGGGGAAGGATTAGTGACAAATAGTTGATTGTATCTCTAATCTTCTTCACCCCTTCTCATTTCCAATAACTAAAATGAAAAAAAAGGGAATATCAACGCATCCGGAAATAAACGATTGATCTCTATCAATAAACCTGCTAAAGAACCGAACCATAGAGTACTTACTACGGGTGCCACGGAAAGATATGTTTTTAGATCTCGCATTTTAAATACTCCTTCTTTTTATTCGTTATTGTAATTTTATTCAAATTTGTAATACATAATGGTAATACATATATGACCCGATGTGTATATATATAATTAATGACGGACCACTTTATTTGGACGAATAATCTTAATTCAAATTGAAATGTACAACGATTCAGTAGATGTTCCTTTTTTTAAAACAAAAAATGCGCCCCTTTCTATCTGAGAATTCCCGAAAATATATATTTTTACGAGGGGGTTCTTATTTAGTATATACGTACTATTATATGGTATATAATACTAAAAGACGAAA